ATTGGTTGATAGAGAATCAAAGTAGATTTACCAATAAGTCACGAAATGCTATGGTTCTTACATATGATTTCTGAATAAATTCAGAAGTAATTCGTTGAGATCGTGCACCTTTTTCCTATTTCTCCTAATAAATACCATAAATAAAGTGCAGCTGGATGGATCCAACCTATTCTTGAAATACACAACTCGCACACACTCCCTTTCCAAAATAAATCAATACACCAAGCACTACACTTAGATTTATTGGATTTGTTGCTAAAATATCGGTATTAAACCCGAAACTCCCGGCAGATGGCCAATGGCCCAAGGAAACGAAAGAATCGATTACATTTTTCATATGCTCTCCTCTCTTATGGATAGGACTAACAAAAAACTCCGTTCTTTTTGTATCACTTCGCTTGCCCTTTTTTGATCGATTTCTTTTTTTTATTATATTAATTGAATTTCCACTTTATTTAATGGCAATAGATTAAATCTAGTAATTTCATTTATTTGAAATTTCTTACTTTTTTTTAAGTTTTCAAGAAGTTTCCAATAAGATACTTTACCTTTACTTAGGTCTTAGATTTGATATCAATTGATAAATATTTCGTTTGTTGAAACGCTTCCAACAATGAAAGAAAGTAAAAAAGTTTTCTTTTTCTATTATACTAAGCTAAGGACAGAAAGGAAGAAAGCAAGCAAATCCGGTAATTCCTCATCCTCAAATCAGTCCTTCCAGGGGTATTGTCTCAACAAATAAGTAATTTATAAGTAAAGTGTTAATATAATTCGACAATTCCAAATTCCAAGTTAAAATAACGTAAGGTACTTATATTTCTATTCTAGGATTCTATTCTAGGATTAAACAAAAGGATTCGCAAATAAAAGCGCTAATGCCACGACCAGTCCGTAAATTGTTAAAGCTTCCATAAAAGCTAGACTAAGCAATAAAGTACCTCGTATTTTACCCTCTGCTTCTGGTTGTCTCGCAATACCTTCTACAGCTTGGCCTGCAGCAGTACCTTGACCAATTCCAGGTCCAATAGAAGCAAGCCCCACGGCCAATCCAGCAGCAATAACAGAAGCGGCAGAAATCAGTGGATTCATGGTAAGTGTAAGTTCCTTGCACCAAACCAAAAAAAAGAAATAGTTAATGATACAATCAACCAATGAATTATTATTCATTTGATCATTAAGATCCAGCGGTCAAAGTAACTAAAAACTCCGAATTGAAATGATAATATTACTAAATTACTGAACTGAATTGCCGGAACTATCTCGTTTTTAGTTTCTACCCATCATGGAGTTTTTGTAAATCCATATGCATACAGTTTTAGCTATTGTATTTCTTTGTTTCGAACTATTCTTTCATTTAATTCTTCGTTCTTTACTACACTATACTATTCTTGAGTTCATTTCTTTTTTCATTCAATCCACAATCACAGACGAAATAGAAGGACTGATATGAAAATCTATCTAAATGCAGTGTGACTAAATGCAGTGTGAGCTGCAATCAATATCAATCAAATCTACTTATTAATAAATTAATAAAATTTAAACTAAATTATTTGAAACTCAATTTAAAGAAATTTTTGATAAACATAATCATAATATTTTATAAACATAATCATAATAATTATTAACATAATAATTATTTATAAATTATTTATAATAAATTATTTATAAACATAATATTATTATTTTTATATTATTATTTGTTATTTATTATTATTTGTTATTTATATAATTTTATTTATATAATTATTTATAAAACTATTAAAATTATTTATAAAACTATTAAAACCATATTATAAAACCATATATTATAAAATAAATATAAAATATATTATAAAATCAAAAATAAAATAAATAAAATGAAATATAATATTTATAAATATTATAAATATTTAAAATATTGAAATTCTAGTAAATTCTATTATAGAACTATTATAGAATTTACTAGAATAGAATTCAAATTCTATTTCTATTATATTAGAATATAACAAATTCTATAATATAATAAATAATAAGATAATAAATAATAAGAAATAATAAGGATTATGATTATAGGATTAGCTGTGATTAGGAGAAGTTATTATTATAGAATATTATTTATTATTATAGAATATTATTTATTATTATAGAAATAGAAATTATAGAAATAGAATATTATTCTAGAAACAGTAATAATAATATAAATTATATATAATTTATAATTATGTATTGATATTATATTATGTTATGGCTTATAGACATTACATACATCTAGTATAACCTCCCCAACCCTTCTTTTTTTTAGAATTCTGTAATATCGCCCATCTTTTCTCCTACAACTCTAGGTCATATAATCATACGTTATTATGTTACCCAACCAATTGGATTATCTTGAACCATGCATGAATTGGTATAAGCTTACTTAATAATAATATAATAAAAAAGATTATTTGAAAAACTAGTCAATGATGACCCTCCATGGATTCCCCTATATAAGCCGCGGCTAAGGTTGCAAAAATAAGAGCTTGAATACCACTTGTAAATAATCCAAGAAACATGACAGGTATAGGAACTACTGAAGGGACTAAAGAAACAAGAACAACAACTACTAATTCATCAGCCAATATATTCCCGAAAAGTCGAAAACTAAGAGATAAAGGTTTTGTGAAATCTTCTAGGATGTTAATTGGTAAAAGGATTGGAGTTGGTTGAATGTATTTCCCAAAATAACCCAATCCCTTTTTGCTAAGACCCGCATAAAAATATGCGACTGACGTGAGTAAAGCTAAAGCAACAGTAGTATTTATATCATTCGTGGGCGCAGCTAACTCCCCATGAGGTAACTGTATAATTTTCCAAGGTAAAAGAGCACCTGACCAGTTAGAAACAAAAATAAATAGGAACATAGTTCCAATAAAGGGAACCCAAGGACCGTATTCTTCTCCAATCTGGGTTTTACTCAAGTCTCGAATAAATTCAAGGACATATTCGAAGAAATTCTGACCGTCGGTCGGAATGGTTTGTGGATTCCGAACAGCTATGATGACTGAACCTAATAAGATAGCAATTACTACCCAAGAAGTGATAAGCACTTGGGCATGGATTTGTAAACCTCCTATTTGCCAATAGAAATGTTGGCCTACTTCTACACCCGATATATCGTATAACCCTTTGAGTGTTTTAATGGAACATGGTATAACATTCATATTGTCCTCTAACGGAAATTGAACTTCAAAAAAGAAATTATTTTGATTCAACCATCTCTTTCTCAACTCACCAACTTGAATCATTAATTGTATATTTAGGATATCAAAAAATTACATAGGATACCAAGAAATCACATAACATGATAACATATTATCAATATGCCCACACTTCCTTTTTGTTTTTTAATTCAAGACAAGAATAGTAACCGAATCTATAAAATAAAATCCCAAAACCAAAATAATTAACTAATTTTTCTTAATCATAATCAACGATTTCTTATATAGCTAGAACGACCCTCACAAATTGCGGATACTAATTTGTTAAGAACCAATCGGATTGAAGCTATAGCGTCATCGTTAGCTGGAATCGAAATATCTGCGAGATCTGGGTCACAATTTGTATCGATTAAACAAATCGTCGGAATCCCCAAAATTACACATTCTCGAAGAGCCGTATATTCTTCTTCCTGATCAACGATGATCACAATATCAGGCAACCCCGCCATATATTTGATACCGCCGAGATATGTTTGCAAGGTAGATAATTTTCTCTTCAACATTGCTGCATCTCTTTTGGGAAGACGGTTGAGTTTCCCCATCTTTTGTTCTGCTCTTAAATCCCTGAACTTTTGAAGTATCGTTTCCGTAGTAGACCAATTCGTTAACATACCACCAAGCCATTTTTTATTAACATAATGACACCGAGCTCTTATTGCAGCTGATGCTACTGAATCCGCTGCTTTATTTTTGGTACCAACAATTAAGAAGTTTTTTCCCCTACTTGCTGCATCAAAAACTAAATCACAGGCTTCTGATAAAAAACGAGCAGTTCTAGTGAGATTTGTAATATGAATACCTTTACGCTTTGCAGAGATGTAAGGGGCCATTCTAGGATTCCATTTCTTAGTACCATGACCAAAATGAACTCCGGCCTCCATCATCTCTTCCAAATTGATGTTCCAATATCTTCTTGTCATTTTTCCTCACACTTCCTTTTTGTTTTTTCTTTTTTTAAGAGACGAGGTACTTTGAAATAAATAATTGTTCCGATGAAACCTTCTACCGGGAATTGACCGTTGATACACGATACAAACCATTAATGTCTTTTAATTACTTATATATTAAACTCAGACAAGATGATAGTTAAGTTAAAAGCCAGATAGAGATAGTTAAAGTAAAAGAATCCGCTCTTTCTTAGGAATTATGAAATCGCGTAAATGATTGTTCTGATGTCTCATGGAAATTGTTTGGGACGGAAGAACAAAATAATTCTCTATGATGTAACAAAATATCTCTCATTTCCAAGTCGAATAGATTCTTTCTTTTGATTTCCAAATAAACGTTCTTGTCTTGCCTTGAATCTTGCCTTGAACGGTGCGCTAATTTTTGGAATCCGGTACCAACAGGTATAATCCCACCCAGAACAACGTTCTCTTTCAGGCCTTTCAACCAATCAATACGACCTCGTAGAGCAGCTTTTGCTAAAACTCGAGCGGTTTCTTGAAAACTTGCTTCGGATATGAAACTTTGAGTATTCAAAGATGCCCTCGTTATTCCCAATAGGATTGCCCGATAAGAGATCGCTTCGTCCAAAGCACGCCCCGCTCGTTCCGCTCGCAACAATCCAATTAATTCCCCAGGTGAAAAAACATTAGACATTCCATCTTCTGAAACCAAGACTTTTGATGTTACTTGACGTACAATAATCTCTATATGTCTATTATGGATCTGTACCCCCTGAGATCGATAAACCTTTTGGATTTTATTAACTAAAGAGATACGACTTTGAGCTATGGTTACCTCGGCTTGAATCAAGAATCCCCAGGGGATTCCAAGAATTTTTGGTATACCTTGGTTCCAACCTTCAACTCTCCTTTCAAGGTTCACTGATATTGAATCAATCGAACGTACTTCTAAGATTTGTTCCACTTTTGGAAGGCCTTGCGTTATGTCACCGGATCTCGATTTTTCATATATAAATGTAACTAATGTATCTCCTTGGTAAAAGATTTTTCCATAATGGCCATGAACAGTTGCTCCTGGAGTGGCTAAATAGAGCTTAGCTGATCTTATAACTAAGGAGTCAACATGAACAATTAGAATTTGACCAGATTTTTTTACGTGTGGTTCGAGACATACATTTTCACAAAAAAACTGTCCAAGGCTAATTATTGTAGATGTCTCGAACCAATAATTGTGATGGAGAAAGTGCCAATTCAAATGGAATGGATTCAAAATGATGTTACTGTATGGATCGAGATTATAAATCCTCCTATTTTCATCTATTAAACAGTATTTAAGTACTTCAAGTACTTGGAAAGTCTGTTGAAAATTCTCAAGTAGCAAATATTTCTTTACTAAGATCTGATTATAAGTTATTAAATAGTGAAATGAATAGAAATTTACTATTTTAGGTACAATACTGCCTAAGGGACCCAACAAATCTTTAATTGGGATTATGGGATCCGATTCTTTTGTCATATTGTTATATTTCGAACCATTGAATGGACCAATTCGAGAACAATTGGATGATGACAAAATTATCAAAGATTGGCATTCCTTATTTCGATTCAACAATGTACCAATAGTACCTTGATGCTGGGTAAGTGGTTGAATCCCGGCCTTGCAATAAAAAGGATTGATATTTATACGGTCTAATCCACTCTCGGAAATCAATCCTGAATTTACCCTATCATATCTTTTTCCGGTATACGAAATAGTGGACTTGACTAATTCAATTCTTATGAAATCACGAATCAGATCATTTGCCTTTACCTCAATAAAGGAAGCATGAACCTCTTCTGTAGAACCATTTTGTTCTTGATCCCAATTCAATACTAAGCAAGTCCGAACTAATTGAATATTTGTGTGAGAAATTCCTCGAATTGACTTGCCATTTCCATAAAGGATATAATTGACAACTCTAAGTTGGACATTATTCTTTTCCCGCAAGAGATCTTGAGGAAAAAGTGTTGCTAAATTTATGCCATCAGCTATTTCATATGTGACTACGGGTCGAACCGAAACAAAATACTTTTTCTTGGTAAGTGTGATCCGTTGGACATGGATCCAATTTTTCCATTTTTTTGATTCCTTAGAATTCGAATTTTTTTTTTCTGTTTCCGGTGGTATTAAAATGCCGCTGTGCCTAGATATCTTATCTGCCTCTCCAGGAAAATAAATATCTCCGGAAAAGATTTTGAGTTCAATATTTTTTTTTTTTCTCTCCACTCGGACTAATCCACCTACTCGACTTCTTGTATTTAAGGCGAGTTGTGTATCTACTCCAATGATACTATTGTTCCGGACCATTATCAACGAGGATCCGGGTAAAATATGCACTTCTTCGAGAATGAAAAAAAACCGATCCACTTTCATTTGGTATTTCGGACTAAATTCTTTTGATCCTCTATACTCAGCCAAATCCTCTTTTTTTATGATTGAATTGACCTCTACGGTCCCATATTTAGTAATTCCCGAATTGCTTCTTCTGTATCGTGGATCATCAAAATAAGCAAGAATACCTTTTCTACGTAAAATACCCTGTTTTGGTATTTCGATTGAAATACCAAAACAGGGTATTAGCTCTTTCTCTCGCTCTTGATCATATTGTAATGGAATGATGAATCTATTTCTTCGCTTTTTCGCCAAGAAATAAGAATTACCTTGGATAATAGAAGGATATATGAAATTCCAATAACCATTAGATATCGTTTGATGAGGTCTTGTTGAATAATCAAGAATTTTCTTATCTTTTTTACCAGAAGTATCCAACAAACAATTAGTCATTAATAGGTCAGAGATATATCTTTCTTCGACAAAAAAAGAATGAACATTTATTTGATCTTGATCCTTGTGGAGCGAAAAAGACACTCTACTAGATCTGGACGGACCTCCTGCTAATATCCATAAATGACTTGTTTTTGATAATAGATGAACATTACCATATGTATATTCAGGTGCATGGTGGACATCGGTACTCCAGTGCATTTCTCCCTCTGATTCAGAATAAATATGTTTTCGTACCTTCTCTTTAAAATGAAAAGTAGACGTTTCAGCACGAATCTCAGCAATCACTTGTTCTGATTCTACATATTGATCATTTTGAACTAAAATAAAACTTTTTGATGGAATATTTACATTATGTATAATATCCCGACTCTCAATAGTTACATACAAGTCTATAGAACATAGAAAAGCAGGATGCCCATGACGAGTACGTGTGGGATGAACCAAATCCTCATTGATTTTCATTTTTCCATTAGAAGGAGCTCGTACATGCTCGGCAATACCGCCTGTGAATACTCCACCGGTATGA